TCCTATCTTAATTAAAAGTTCCTAGATGGGGTTTCTTTATGTTTTACATAGAACATATTACTATTACTCTTACTCTAATTCCAAATCAGATTAGAAGTCATTAGTCATTCCTAAGAGACACCTCAGTATCTATATTTAAGCATTCAAAAGGTATCTTTTATTCATTTTAATAACAGAAAAGAAAAATATAAAATAAAATTAAAATCTAGAAAATATCTATTCTCTACTGTCTGTATTTGTGTCGTATATTGTTTATTCCTATGAAATATCAGATGAAAAGAAACAATTTTAGAACGAGTATAATGAACTTCATAAAATTCTTTGATCGGTTCTTCCCACAGAAATGATCCGTTTTATTTGACTGATGGGGACAATAAACAATTAATTGTAACAAATTAAAATATAAAAATAATAAAAATATAACAAATACTAAAAACAAATATTAAAAAACAAATACTAAATAATAATATAATAAATAATAAATAAAAGAGAGTCGTCTTATCTTATTCGAAACGCCTTGTAATCTTCAACCAATTCTGCGCTTCAATATAATTTCCAGGAGTAAGTGCTATAGCTTGTTTCCAATATTCAGCGGCTTGATCGAACCACGCCTCCGCAATTTCCGAGTCTCCTTGCCGAATGGCCTGTTCCCCTCGGTCGGAATAGGCGAGTAATTTCCTTCCCTTAGAACCGTACTTGAGAGTTTCCTACCTCATACGGCTCCGCAGTTAATTCTTTGGATGCCCCATTTTTTCTCGAGTTAACCAAAAGAGGGTAATCACATGAGTTTCAAACTTGAATTTTGATTAATAATCAGTTTTATCTTTTCTCCCACCTTCAGAAGAATAAAAATAAAACAAACAAATATAGGCATTCTACTATTGTTAGAATTTTCTGAAAGGTAACTATCTCGATTTCATATATAAATTTATATAGATTATATAGATTTTATATAGATTATATAGATATAGAATCCTTGAAAAAGACCTTCTCTCATAAGAAAGAAAGAAAAGACTTACTATCTTTGGGATCTGATGCTACACCGCTGCTCAATACTTTAGGGGATCGACTCTGTTACATAAATTGATTCCTAACTTTTGTCTTATATTCTGACATAAGTAAGCAGTTCTTATTGTATCGGTCAAAAATCTCGCTAATTGATCTTTACGGGGCTTCCTCTATCAATTAGATCCTTTATCCATAGAAGAAAGTATCTAGGCATATTTCTTCATATTTCGACTTCTATGAAGTTTCTTTCTTTGCTACAGCTGATAAAAATCGTTGTTTTGGACGATGTATATGTAGAAAGCCTATTTTTTTTTATTAGTAGATTTTGCTCTTTCTTTCTTTTTTCTTTCTATAGTGGAGATAGTCGCACGTAATGACAGATCACGGCCATATTATTAAAAGCTTGTGGTAAGAAAGGGTTTCGTTCTAGTGCCCGAAAATAATATTCCAAAGCTTTTGTGTGTTCTCCATTACTTGTGTGAATAAGACCTATATTATAGAGTATATAACTTCGATCATAGGGATCAATTTCTAGTCGCATAGCTTCATAATAATTCTGTAAAGCTTCCGCATAATTTCCTTCGGATTGAGCAGCCATCCGTTACGGTCGTCATTCGATTCAAAAAATCTCCGTTCCAGAACCGTACGTGAGATTTTCATCTCATACGGCTCCTCCTTTATGTGCATAATGAGAATAATACATAGAATCAAAAAAGAGTGAAATATTCTCATTATGAACTGAGCGGGGCTAGTGTTTTTACAAGAAATCTCTAGCCAACCTTCCTGCAAAAGATCTTTTCTTAACAGCAAGCATGTTGGTATTAGATAAAAATGTTAAGTTAACTCCAACAATTTCTTTGTCCTCAACGTTCCTCACTTTCTAGGAATTAGGCACTTCAACAGTCTTCGATGGTTATACGGGTATCCAAAGTACGAACGAGATGGATGTTTGTTGTCCCAACCACTCTTCTTAGTCCTGATCCCAATTAAGGAAAACGGATAATTTATAACAAAGGTTTCGTGTGTTGTTGATTCCTAGGCGTAGTGCTTCTTCCTCTATGCCGCCTATTGGTACTAGTAAAGTAAGGTTAACCTGAAATAGAAAACCCATAACCATAGGTATAACCTTTCGCTCAATGCTAGAATCGACAATTAAAGCATCTGAGGCTGCATTAATCGGGGATACACGACAGAAGGAATTGTTTTATTTATAAACTTCACCTTCAACAAGCGTAGAGTTATTTCAAATCTTTTTATCCCGACTAATGCGTCTTTCTCCTAAGACTTGAGAGCGGTAAATAAAAAAAAAATCAAATCACACCATCTCTGTAATAGGTAAATGCCTCTTTTTCTCCCAAGGTTGTCGGAATTATTCGTAATAAGATATTGGCTACAATTGAAAAGGTCTTATCAATAAAATTTCCAGTTATCCGGGATCTAGGCATAGGTATAGGTAGCAAGCCATTTAAAAATTTTTTAATTACCGCTCGTG